CAAAATGGGTACTATCGGGTCGGGTGAATTAGAGAATAGACAGACGTCTGTTGGCATTCCAGCCTTCCTTCTCCTTTCAGGGCCTATCCGAAAGAGGATCGTACCTCTTGGTCGTGAATATCTGAATAGGACGAACCCGCCTCCGTGGATATCTTTGCTTCGGAACAAAGCAATTAGAATTAGGCTCGGTCAACTGGAATGTGTATTATCCATATGGGAGATCTTCCAATTGAGGAGATCCATCGACCTGAGACGAAGAGAGAGGTCTATCTATCTTCTTTAGTTATTCAATGAAACCAATGATTCGTTATTGGAGCAGATAGCAACAACCATTTCAGCGGACATGCGTATTTTCCGATGGATTTACATGGTTTCATTAGTAGAAATTGTTTGATGTAGCGAGTAATAGGCTCTTTCGCCGTTCAAGAATTCTTGTTTAGGCAGTTCATATCATCCACACATAGTGATCTAAGATTTCAATTCTTCCATGTTTCAGCAGTAGCATATTGTTCCATGGAGCTAAGGCCAAAAAGATGGAAGAAACAAGTGTTTCCACGACTCTACCATCCGGCCAATTCTGTTCCACTTCATCCCCTTTTCATGGGCACATATCTTTACGGCTAAGGAATGGGGAATCTTTCTCCTGTTACATGAATCAAATGTTTCATTTCATCCGGGAAAAGCCATCTCTTTCTCAACAATGTCTTTGTCATTTGATCCAATAGCGTTCCGTTAGATAGGAACAGATTTGATAAATACTGATAACTCTCGGATAGAGTATTAGAACGGAAAGATCCATTAGATAATGAGCTATTGGTTCTAAACCATCTCTGGCGATGAATCAACAATTCGAAGTGCTTTTCTTGCGTATTCTTGATGAACCAGCGTTTATATATAGATGTAGGAGGATTTGTTTGGGAAGCAATAAGCCCCTTTGACATCTCTTCATCTGCAAAGAATTCTCGACGTGAAAACACAGAGACAGAGGGCTGATCTTTGAATAGGGAAAAGAATGGATCCGCAGGGTCCCAAATGAATTGGCTTGTTCGAAAAAAGCCTTGTTCTTTGGAAGATCTATCTCGTGTCTGGTACTGCATGGTTCCACTCTGCAAGAACTCCGAATCATTCTCTTGAAGCTCATCCTCTTTATGATAAATGATCCATTTGCCCCGAAATGACCCAGTCCAATAGGGAAATCTCAATTCCGTGGGCCTTTCGATACAATCAAATAGATTGCCACAAGGGCGCCATATTCTAGGAGCCCAAACTATGTGATTGAAGAAATCCTCCTCTATCTGTTGCGGATCAAGGGCCCCTTCCCCTTCTTCAAACTCCGATTCGTATTTTTCATATAGAAATCTCTGATCAACGATAGAACAAGATCCATTTTGCATCATATCTAACTGATTCCTTGGTTCGGACCGAAGAAGTAATGTCACTCGATTATTATCAAACTGACTGCAATATTTTTCTGTCCGTGAGGATCCCGCCAGAGCGCCTTCTACTTCTAATAGTAAGAATAGTAATAGGCCATGAACTAGATCAGAATCATTCTCAACGAATCCATAAGAAGTGATCCAATTTTTTTCATCGTGTCTGGATGAAGACCAAAGATCTTGAGCGACCGATCCGGCAGAACAACTCAAAAGATAAAGAAGTATCGTGAATTTCTTCATGCTCGTTCCAAGTTCGAAGTACCATTTGTACAAATAAGAATCCCCTCCCTTACATGATTTCTTCTTCATATAGATAGATATAGGATCTATGGGGCAATTACTTAGAAGTACATTTTGTGTAACAGCCCTTCCTATCTGATAGAAAAGGATCCCATGATCCTGAACCGATCTTATCTGGGATCGAAAATCCCAAGTTTTTCTATGAAGAGCTGATCTAATTGTATTAGTTTCTATAATGGATTTCTTCTGTGTAATACTAATTGATAGGGCCTCATTGATAAGTGCTACAAGATCTCGCGCATTGGAACCCATGGTTATGGACCCGAATCCGTTAGTATGGAACATCTTCTTTTCCAAGTGAAATCCCCTAGTATATGAAAGAATGAAAAAGTGCTTTCGTTGTTGTGGAAGAAGAAGCCTTCGTATCTTAATGCATGTATTGAATTTATTCGGAGCTATTAGAGCGGGATCCACTTTTTGGGGAATATGAGTCGAAGCAATAACAAGAATCTTTCCAGTGGAACATCTTTCACAATCCCTGGAGAGATAGTTCTCTAATAGACCGAGGTATAAGTAATTCGACTCATTCACATGCAGATCATGAATGTTTGGAATCCATATTATGCAAGGAGACATTGCTTTTGCTAATTCGAATTGAAGGGTGATATCAAATCGGTCTATTTTCGGCGTCATATACATAGTTAGCACATTCGTCATAGTTAGCAGCTCCGTATCAATATCAAGGTCATCATCACTATCATCAATATCGTCACTATCATCAATATCGATATCGTCACTATCATCAATATCGATATCATCAATAA